AAGTACGGAAAAGTATCTAGAACTTCTCCCCCTGGCCCTACTCCCCAACCTAGAGTAGCTAAGTGTGGAAGTAAAATTAACCCTTGTTCATACATGGGCTTTTCTGGTACGAAATGAGCCACTTCAAATAGGTTCATTGCTCCGGCCCAGAATACGATTAATCCGGCATGGGCTACGTGAGCTCCAAGTAGCTTACCGGACAAATTGATAAGTCTGGCATTCCCAGCCCACCAAGCAAAGCCGGTGGTTTCTTGGTCACGACCAGCTAAAACGAAAGTTCCATTAAAGAGCGTTTCCACGTGGTAGAACCTCCTCAGGGAATATAAGATTTTCATGAGGCTGATCCTGAGCCGCCATCCACGCACGAATACCCTCGTTTAAAAGAATATTTTTAGTGTAGAAAGTCTCAAATTCAGGATCTTCCGCTGCACGGATTTCCTGGGAAACAAAGTCATAGGCACGTAAGTTCAGAGCCAGGCCAACTACGCCAATAGCACTCATCCATAAACCGGTGACGGGTACAAATAGCATAAAGAAATGTAACCAACGTTTATTGGAAAAAGCAACACCAAAGATTTGGGACCAAAAGCGGTTAGCAGTGACCATTGAATAAGTTTCTTCAGCTTGAGTTGGGTTAAAAGCGCGGAAGGTATTTGCACCATCACCGTCCTCAAATAGAGTGTTTTCCACGGTCGCTCCATGAATAGCACATAGCAGAGCCGCACCTAATACTCCGGCAACTCCCATCATATGAAATGGGTTCAACGTCCAATTATGAAATCCTTGGAAGAAAAGGATGAATCTAAATATCGCTGCTACCCCAAAACTCGGCGCAAAGAACCAACCGGATTGCCCCAGTGGATAAATAAGGAATACAGAAACAAAAACAGCGATTGGACCAGAGAATGAGATTGCATTATAAGGCCGCAATTGAACAGAACGAGCAAGTTCAAATTGGCGTAACATGAAACCTATTAGTGCAAAAGCCCCGTGGAGAGCTACAAAAGTCCATAGACCGCCTAATTGACACCAACGAGTAAAATCTCCTTGTGCTTCCGGTCCCCATAGTAGCAACAAAGAGTGTGCTAAACTATTGGCAGGGGTAGAAACTGCTGCGGTTAAGAAATTACAACCTTCCAAATAGGAACTAGCCAATCCATGGGTATACCAAGAAGTTACAAAAGTGGTCCCTGTAAACCAACCCCCTAAAGCGAAATAAGCACAAGGAAAGAGCAATAGGCCGGACCATCCGACAAAAACGAAACGGTCCCTTCGTAACCAGTCATCCATAGTATCAAATAGATCATTTTCTTCTTTAGGAACTCTACCAAGGGCTATAGTCATAGTGATCCTCCTATTCAATTACTTCAACCATTTCCGAGCACCTCATGTCACTTCCAAGGCATATGATAGTTTTATTATCTGTGGACGATTTGTTTCTCGTTCAATGCCCTTTTTCAATGGTCTCGAAGATAGAAATTTTTTATTTTTATCTATGGAGTCACAACCGAGGTCGTGGTAAATCCATGAATTTGATTCGATTTGTTTTTCTTATACTATAGAAATCAACATTTCAATTCAGCATTATTCCATGACTCCTATTTAAAAGCCTTTCTTTTAAGGGAAAAATGAAAATAAAAGTAACCCTTCTATTCTCATTTCCTCTCTATTTCATGGGTGGAAGAACAAAAATAGAGGATTCTTAAAAAAATGGATTTTCGAAATCGATTTTTATGTGTAGCGGAAAGGAGTTGCGATTTCTTCTTATTCCTATCGAACATCTAGTAACAAGAATATGAAATCGTAAATAACAAAAAATTCTTGTCTTGCGCGGCCTAAGTCTAAGGAAATACAAAAAATTCGCTTATATAATTTCATCTACATCGAATTTATATATCAGAATAGGGGATAGAGGCAGCATTCAAGGAGTCAGATCTACTTACTTTATGGTTCTTTCCAATTTTATGTTGGGTTTTATAAGAACCCTTTTTGCTTTCTTGATAAATAATCGACAAAAAAAAGCGTTTTTTCTTTTTTATATAACCTGCTTGTTTTATTATAACAAGTCCTATAGGAAAATGCCCGCTAAAGAGAAAATCTATCTGATTCTCTCTCGGCCAATATCGATTTTTAGAAAGAAAAAACAACAATTTTCTTCTTTATTTTATTAACATTAAGAAAAAAGAATATAACTAAAATGGAATTGGCAATATAATTTTTATATATTTTTGAAAGAAAAAAAGGGTTTTTTGCAATCGTTATTTCTTGTCTCTATCATATAACGGAAACCTTTCAATTTGGAACGGGGAGAGATGGCTGAGTGGACTAAAGCGGCGGATTGCTAATCCGTTGTACAATTTTTTTGTACCGAGGGTTCGAATCCCTCTCTTTCCGCTCCCTCGGATCATTTGGGACTTTCGAATTGGAAGGAATTCTGACCCCCGGATTTTCTCATAGATAAATGTACGAAACAATAGATAAATGTACGAAACAAATCCAATTTGTAAGAAAAAATTCAAAAAAAATGGAATTTTTACTCCTCGCGCCCAGGATTCCGTCCTGGGTCATTAGATAAGAATCCAAAGATAAAGAGGGAAACAAAGAATATCACTACTGTATAAACAAAAAGTTTGAGAGTAAGCATTACATAATCTCCAAGATTTTTTTTTAAGGAATAGATTACCTGTTTTTCCTTACCACACGGATCCACTAGGATGGATTTTGTTTATTTTGATACCTAAAAATGCAAAAATGAATTCTTGAAAAAAAAAATTGCAAGAATTCATTTATAATAAGCACTCTTATCAATATCAAAAATACGGTTAGGTATTGTGTAGGTACCTGCTCAACGTAAGTGCAGAAGGGTAGAAAGGCTGATCCGAATTTATTGTTGCAGCTATCCATTCAATGTAGAAGAATTTTCATTTTAGAATCGAAGGTTCATAATATAAAAATATAAAAGTTCTACGCTTTTATCCATTTTTATAATTTTTTTGAATGAATACATAATTCAATTTGGCGGGCGGAATACTAAAGATTTCATCGAAAACTTACAGCAGCTTGCCAAACAAAGGCTAATAGAAAAAAGAATAGAGGGATGACAGGCATAACATCCACGATTGGGTTGAAAATAGCATAAGCTTCGGGCAATTTGGCAAAGAAAAAACTAGTAGTCGGATAAAGAACAGAATTAAAACAGATACAGGTTAAACTAAGTATATTAGGCATAACAAGCATTTCATTCTTCTAGAGTAAATAATTGGATTTTGATTGAGTTATTTTTCTAAGGGAAAAGGTAGATTCAAAATCTTTTTTCTTCGGACTTTCCCAAACACAAAATACCTCCTTGTATTTGCACTCTCAAATGAGAGTGGAATAAATTCGACTTTCATATAATATCTTAATAGAATTCCATGTAATGATCAATGCATTTTTTTGATTCTATATTATCTGCATGTCTAGAATACTAGCAAGAGAATATCCCTCATTTTTTATGTAATTGAAATGGGATTGACGAATAACAAATAAACATAATACTGTTTATTATGTTAGTGTCGCATAAAACTTGAAATGGGGCGTGGCCAAGTGGTAAGGCAGCGGGTTTTGATCCCGTTACTCGGAGGTTCGAATCCTTCCGTCCCAGATTGTTTTGGATAGTACTCCGCACGAGACAAAAGTTTATTAAAGAGAATAACGATATCTTATGAACTCTTAGATTAGATGCATTTCTAAGCATTCATTTTCTTTCCCAGAAAACATAATAAAGTCTTAAGTCCAGTCAAATTGAATATCTTTATTTTATGGCAAAATTGTGTCTATCAGGCACATTCAGGGTATGCCTCCACTATTCACTTAATCATATTTTTTTTCTTACTTTTTTTTTGTATTCGAGTCGAAGAAGTAGGGAAGTACGAGAATTCTATAACTACCAAAAACTTTCAATCTTTTCAGTGGAATACTTTTTTTAGTTAATAGTTAATTTTTTTTTGTTACGTAAAAAATATATTGCTAATCTAATTCTAATATAGTAATTAAATTAATTAGTAATTTAATTAATTTAATTAAACTTTTTTGTAGGTTGATAGTTTATTTATTGGGGAAGAGTCGATCCTTTTCTTCTACACTTTAAAATTGATGATCTTGAGCCATCCGTTGAGAATAGAAATTTAATAATAAATAAGTCTTAAACAAACCTGTTTAGTTGTCTTTTTCGAACTATGTTTCATTCATATGATAGAATATGGGTTTAAATAAATCGGATCTTTGCGGGGGCTTCCCCGATAAATACTTAACTTTCTTTTATCCATATTGCTCCATAGATAGCAAGTTTGAATTAGTATACACAAAACTAAACCAATGACTATTCATGATTCCATCCATATTGGATCAATTCTCTATACCACTTTGCAATGAAAAGAGGAATGTTTGTTATGGTAAAACTTCGTTTAAAACGATGTGGTAGAAAGCAACGTGCGACTTGAAGGACATGATCGATTGTGGATTTTGCTATCCACCATTTTCCATAGTAATGAAAATGCTCTTGGCTCGACATAGTCTGTTCTATTCGTCCCGAACCCGAACCAAATTTGCGCTGGGTTGTTTGTTTTTAAGTAAATAGTACACAATGAAGCTCGAGAGGATAGAATTAATTTTTTATCAAGGGAAAGGATCTAGGGTTAGTGAAAACTAATAAATTAGGCCAACTTTGTCAGTCTATCCTTAATATAGAAATAGAAAGGTTAAAATAAGAAGAAAGCTCCATTTTGGAAGATAGGGAAAACTCTTTCAATTAAAAGTATATCAGAATCAATTCTCCTTATTTGATTTCTATAGAAGAGGGAGATGCTTTATCGAAGGAAATAAGAAAAAAGGGTATGTTGCTACTCTTTTGAAAGAAAAAAGAATAGGAATTCCCGAAGTAATGTCTAAACCCAAGGATTTCACAAATCAAAGATAAAGGATTCCAGAACAAGTAAACACAATTTTCAATTGTCTCAACAACAGAATTGGATCAGAATAAGGAATAAAAGTCAATTCGTTCGAAATGAGACAACGAAAAGAATTTAGAGACGACTCAAAAATTTTCGAAGGATTTAGCCTTTGAAGTCTGTCAGTCAAAATTAGCCAACTTGAGTCATGAGTATAAATGAAATTTGTTTTTTCTGTAAGGAAATTAATGCACGTCATAGTCTAATTTCTATTATTATAGACAGAAATTCGAATCATTTTCTCGAGCCGTATGAGGAGAAAACCTCCTATACGTTTCTAGGGGGGGGCGTTGTTTATCTACATCTATCCCAATAAGCTGTCTATCGAATCGTTGCAATTGATGTTCGATCTCGAAGAGAAGGAAGAGATCTTCGAAAAGTAGGTTTTTATGATCCGATAAAGAATCAAACTTGTTTAAATGTTCCAGCTATTCTCTATTTCCTTGAAAAGGGTGCTCAACCGACAAGAACTGTTTATGATATTTTAAGGAAGGCAGAATTATTTAAAGAAAAAGAAAGAATTTTGAGTTAATTGAAGAACTAAATGAATAAAAAAGTAGGAGAAGATCACTAGTATTCCTCGTTCTCTCATTATTTAGACACAATTCACCTCTTTCTTAGTCCTATTTGGATTTATGTCGTGCCAATCCAACATAAGCCCCTATTTTATTTACTTTTTCTATCTAATTTGTTTTCTTACCATTCTATTTCCATTGACAAAGGTATATTGAACAAATAGAATTTGTAGATAGATAGGTCTCTTTATCCTCACTCCATATTAAATTTTTCTGCCTACACTTCGCTCAAATGGTAAGGGTGTCTCTCTTGCATGTATTTTCATACAATATTTTTATTTCTTTAAACTAAAAATCGCTAAAAGAAGGAGCATTTTGCCATTGTGATTGGAGTCGCTCTAACCTTAGTGGAATTTAACCAGATCTGTTCATTTTGGCATTTGAGTGTTTTTTCATGGTCGATAAAATCTTTCTTTTGATGTCTCGCTAGTTCAATGTTTTGACAGAAGCGCGCGGTGTAATTCCATTGATTTTTTGATTTCGATCGTATCTAAGATCTTTTTTTATCTGGGTTGCTAACTCAATGGTAGAGTACTCGGCTTTTAAGTGCGACTATGATCTTTTACACATTTGGATGGAGCAACAAATTCGTCCAGACTCTTGGTAGAGTCTATAAGACCACGACTGATCCTCAAGGGTAATGAATGGAAAAAATAGCATGTCGTAATAAAATCAATTTCTTTTTTTGAATGGAATAAAAATTACGATTTTCTGGGTCTAGTGAATAAATGGATAGAGCTTAGCTCCAATTCTGGTAAAATAAAAAGCAACGAGCTTAACTTCCTAGTTGGAATAATTCCCCGCTCTAATTAGATGTTAAAAATAGATTAGTGCCGGATGCGGGGAAAGGTTGGGTTTTCCTATGAGTGGACCCTTTTTTTTCTTTTTTTTTTTAGAAATCCTAATTATTCTTGAATTATGGATTGAATGTGTAAAAGAAGCAGTATATTGATAAAGGGGCTCCATTCCAAAGTCAAAAGAGCAATTGGCCTGCAAAAATAAAAAATTTATTCTGTTCTCTTTTGTAATTTAGAACAAACATAAACTAATTGGGTAGAAAAGGAACGGAAAAAAATCTGTGGATTAGACTCCCTTTCTTTCCGGGGTTTGTATTAAAAAATGCAAGACCTTGTTCTGACCATATTGCACTATGTATCATCATTCGATAAACCGAGAAATGCTTCTTCTCTCTGATTCAAGTAGAAATACAAATGGAAAAATTTCAAGGGTATTCAGAAAAACATAAATCTCGTCAACAATACTTTGTCTACCCACTTCTCTTTCAGGAGTATATTTATGCATTTGCCCATGATTATGGATTAAATGATTCAGAACCTGTGGAAATTGTTAGTTGTAATAACAAGAAATTTAGTTCACTACTTGTGAAACGTTTAATTACTCGAATGTATCAGCAGAATTTTTGGATTAACTCGGTTAATCATCCTAACCAAGATCGATTGTTGGATTACAAAATTGGTTTTTATTCTGAGTTTTATTCTCAGATTCTACCTGAGGGGTTTGCGATCGTTGTAGAAATCCCATTCTCGCTACGAGAATTATTTTGTCCGAAAGAAAAAGAAATACCAAAGTTTCAGAATTTACGCTCTATTCATTCAATATTTCCCTTTTTAGAAGACAAATTTTTGCATTTGGATTATCTTTCACATATAGAAATACCCTATCCTATCCATTTTGAAATCTTGGTGCAACTCCTTCAATACCGTATCAAAGATGTTCCATCTTTGCATTTATTGCGATTCTTTCTCAACTACTATTCAAATTGGAATAGTTTTATTACTTCAATGAAATCCATTTTTCTTTTTAAAAAAGAAAATAAAAGACTTTTTCGATTCTTATATAATTCTTATGTATCAGAATATGAATTTTTCTTGTTGTTTCTTCGTAAACAATCTTCTTCCTTACCATTATTATCTTCT